TGGCAACTAGATCAACGCCTTATTGCTTCAAGAGAAACCCCCATCGAAATTCACTATGAATCTTTGGGGACCTATCATGAGATTTATGGACACTATCTAATAGTACGAAGTATAAACAAAGAAATTCTTTGTATATACATTCGAACCACTATTGGTCATATTTCTCTTTATCGAGAAATTGAAGAAGCTATACAAGGCTTTTGTCAAGCCTGCTCCGATGGTTTTAATCATAGGGATCGAAACTAAGTAATTCTATACTACACTATTGGAGCAAATTCAGATCTAGTTGGTTCCACTCGAACCACAGTTCCTGAATTTCTATACGAATTCAAATCGAGAAAAGGAAGTTTTCCAATCATTAACTCAAATCCATTGTCGAACCCTACTCAGCGGAATATGGAGGTACTTATGGCCGAACGGGCCAATTTGGCCTTTCACAATAAAGTGATAGATGGAACTGCCATTAAACGAATTATTAGCAGATTAATAGATCACTTCGGAATGGCATATACATCACACATCCTGGATCAAGTAAAGACTGTGGGTTTCCAGCAAGCCACTGCTACATCCATTTCATTAGGAATTGATGATCTTTTAACAATACCTTCTAAGGGGTGGTTAGTCCAAGATATTGAACAACAAAATTTTCTTTTTGAAAACCAACATCGTTATGGAAATGTACACGCGATAGAAAAATTACGCCAATCCATTGAGGTATGGTATGCTACAAGTGAATATTTGCGATACGAAATGAATCCTAATTTTAGGATGACGGACCCTTTGAATTCAGTCCATATAATGTCTTTTTCGGGAGCTAGAGGAAATGCATCTCAAGTACACCAATTAGTAGGTATGAGAGGATTAATGTCGGATCCACAAGGGCAAATGATTGATTTACCTATTCAAAGCAATTTACGCGAGGGACTGTCGTTAACAGAATATATCATTTCTTGCTATGGAGCCCGAAAGGGAGTTGTGGATACCGCTGTACGAACATCAGATGCTGGATATCTTACACGCAGACTTGTTGAAGTAGTTCAACACATTGTTGTACGTAGAACAGATTGTGGGACCACCCGAGGTATCTCTGTGAGTCCTCGAAATAGGATGACACCGGAAAGAATTTTTATCCAAACATTAATTGGTCGTGTATTAGCAGACAATATCTATATGGGTTCACGATGCATTGCTATTCGAAATCAAGATATTGGGATTGGACTTGTCAATCGATTCATAAACTTTCGACCACAACCAATATCTATTCGAACTCCTTTTACTTGTAAGAGTACGTCTTGGATCTGTCGATTATGTTATGGCCGGAGTCCTACTCATGGTGACCTGGTGGAATTGGGCGAAGCGGTAGGTATTGTTGCGGGTCAATCCATTGGAGAGCCGGGTACTCAACTAACATTAAGAACGTTTCATACCGGTGGAGTATTCACAGGGGGTATCGCCAACCATGTACGAGCCCCTTCTAATGGAAAAATAAAATTTAATGAAGACTTGGTTCATCCCACACGTACACGTCATGGGCATCCTGCTTTTCTATGTTATATAGACTTGTATGTAACTATTGAGAGTCAAGATACTCTACATAACGTGACTATTCCACCAAAAAGTTTTCTTTTAGTTCAAAATGATCAATATGTAAAATCAGAACAAGTGATTGCTGAAATTTGCGCGGGAGCATACACTTTGAATTTGAAAGAGAAGGTTCGAAAACATATTTATTCCGACTCAGAAGGAGAAATGCACTGGAGTACCGATGTATACCATGCACCTGAGTTTACGTATAGTAATGTCCATCTATTACCAAAAACAAGCCATTTATGGATATTAGCCGGAAGCTCGTGCAAATCCAGTACCAGTAGAGGAACTTTTTCACTACATAAGGATCAAGATCAAATGAACGCTCATTCTCTTTCTGTGGAAAGAAGATCTATTTCTAGTCCATCAGCAAATAATGATCAAGTTAAATATAAATTCTTTAGTTCAAATCTTTTGGATAAAAACGAAAGTAGGATTCCTGATTATTTAAAACTTAATCGAATTCTAGATACTGCTTATTCTAATCGCATATATCCTGCTATTCTTCACGAGAATTCGGATTTATTAGCAAAAAGGAGAAAAAATAGATTCATCATTCCATTTCAATCCATTGAAGAGCGGGAGAAAGAAATAATAACCAACTCCGGCCTCTCAATTGAAATGCCTATAAATGGTATTTTACGTAGAAATAGTGTTTTTGCTTATTTCGACGACCCCCAATATCGAAGAAAGAGTTCCGGAATTATTAACTATGGGGCTATAGGCATGCGTTCAATTGTCAAAAAAGAAGATTTGATTGAGCATCGCGGAGTCAAAGAATTAAAGCCAAAATATCAAATGAAAGTCAATCATTTTTTTTTCATTCCCGAAGAAGTATATATTTTACCCGAATCTTCTTCCTTAATGGTACGAAACAATAGTCTGATTGGAATAGATACACAAATCACTTTTAATATAAGAAGTCGGGTAGGTGGATTGGTTCAAGTGGAGAAAAAAAAAAAAAAATGGGAACTCAAAATATTTTCTGGCGATATCCATTTTCCGGGAGAGGCAGATAAGATATCCAAACACAGTGGGATTGGGATACTACCCCGAACGGTAAAAAGAAATTCTAAGGAATCCACAAAAGTTAAAAACTGGATCTATGTCCAATGGATTACACCGAGTAAGAAAAAGTCTTTTGTTTTGGTTCGTCCAGTAATCATATATGAAATAGCGGACGGTATAAATCTAGAAACACTTTTCTCCCAGGATCTATTGCAAGAAAAGGAGAATCTGCAACTTCGAGTTGTGAATTATCTTTTATATGGAAATAGTAAACCAATTCTGGCAATCTATGACACAAGTATTCAATTAGTTCGTACTTCTTTAGTATTGAATTGGGAACAAGACAAAAAGAATTCTTCTGTCGAAGAGGCCTGTGCTTCTTTTGTTGAAGTAAGTACAAATGGTCTGATTCAGGATTTCCTAAGAATAAACTTAGTAAAATCCGACATTTCATATATCAGCAGAAAAAGGAATGATTCATCAGGTTCCGAATGGATTTCCGCTAATGGGTCAGCTCGGACCACTATTAATCCATTTTTTTCCATTTATTCCAAGACAAAAATTCAACAATCACTTAAATTTAAACAAAATCAAGGAACTATTATTACATTATTGAATAGAAATAAGGAATGCCAATCTTTGATAATTTTGTCATCATTTAATTGTTTTCGAATAGATCCATTTCAAAATGAAAAAGATTACAATGTAATAAAAGAATCAATTAAAAGAGATTCTCGAATTCCAATTAGTAATTCTTTGTTGGGCCCTTTAGGAACAACTCTTCAAATTTCAAATTCTTTTTCATTTTACCATTTAATAACTCATAATGAGGTCTCAGTAACTAAATATTTTAAACTTGACAATTTAAACAAGGCTTTTCAATTAATTAAATATTATTTAATGGATGAAAACCGCGGAATTGGGAATCCCGATCCATGTGCTAGCCGCGTTTTGAATCCATTAAATTTGAATTGGTATTTTCTCCATCATAATTATAATCATAATTATTGTGAAAAAGAATTCACAATAATTAGTCTAGGAGAGTTTATTTGTGAAAATGTATCTATAGCCAAAAAAGGATCAGAACTAAAATCGGGTCAAGTTATAATTGTTCACCTTGATTCTGTAGTAATAAGATCTGCTAAACCTTATTTGGCCACTCCGGGAGCAACTGTTCATGGCCATTATGGAGAAATCCTATATGAAGGAGATACATTAGTTACATTTCTATATGAAAAATCAAGATCTGGTGATATAACGCAAGGTCTTCCAAAAGTGGAACAAGTCTTAGAAGTGCGTTCGATTGATTCAATATCCACAAACCTAGAAAAGAGAGTTGAGGGTTGGAACGAGTGTATAACAAGAATTATTGGAATTCCTTGGGGATTCTTGATTGGTGCGGAGCTAACTCTAGTGCAAAGTCGTATCTCTTTGGTTAATAAGATCCAAAAGGTTTATCGATCCCAGGGGGTGCAAATCCATAATCGGCATATAGAAATTATTGTACGTCAAATAACATCCAAAGTTTTGGTTTCAGAAGATGGAATGTCTAATGTTTTTTTACCCGGAGAACTAATTGGATTGTTGCGAGCGGAACGAACGGGACGCGCTTTGGAAGAAGCAATTTGTTACCGAGCCATATTATTGGGAATAACGAGAACATCTTTGAATACTCAAAGTTTCATATCCGAGGCGAGTTTTCAAGAGACTGCTCGCGTTTTAGCAAAAGCTGCTCTCCGTGGTCGTATCGATTGGTTGAAAGGCCTGAAAGAAAATGTTGTTCTAGGTAGTATGATCCCTCTTGGTACGGGATTCAAAGGATTAGTACACCCCTCACGGCAATATAAAAGCATTCCTTTGAAAACCAAAAGGAAGAATTTATTCGAGGGGGAAATGAGAGATATTTTGTTCCACCACCGGGAGTTATTTGCTTCTTGTATTTAATTTAAAAAAATTTCTAGGATACAATACAGTAGAACAATCATGTAATTTATAGGATTTAATGATTCCTGGATTCCTGAGTCAGATTCATCCGTTTAGTTTACCTATTGGTGTGGTGATCCTGTGATTTGTTTTTGTTATATTAAGAGCAATTAAAGAAATTCAATTAATATAAAGAAATAAATAGAATAAGAGTAGAGTAAGGAATAGAAAGAAATTAATCGCTTGGATCGTCTACCAACGTCCAATCTCCGGGAAAAGAGAAGGTTCCGTCGGAACAATTATTTATTTCAAGGTGTCTCATCTCTCTTTTTTTGCTTTGAAAAAAGAGAGAGGGAGTGTGGGTAAAAATGATAAGAAGAAGATATTGGAACATTAATTTGGAAGAGATGCTGGAAGCAGGAGTTCATTTTGGTCATGGTATTAAAAAATGGAATCCCCGAATGGCACCTTATATCTCTGCAACGCGTAAAGGTATTCATATTACAAATCTTACTAGAACTGCTCGTTTTTTATCAGAAGCTTGTGATTTAGTTTTTGATGCAGCAAGTAGAAGAAAACAATTCTTAATTGTTGGTACAAAAAAAAAAGCAGCGGATTCAGTAGTGCGGGCTGCAAAAAAAGCTCGATGTCATTATGTTAATAAAAAATGGCTCGGGGGAATTTTAACGAATTGGTCCACTACAGAAATGAGACTTCAACAGTTCAGGGACTTGAGAAGGGAACAAAAGACAGGGGGATTCAACCGTATTCCAAAAAGAGATGCGGCTCGATTCAAGAGACAGTTATCTCACTTGCAAACATATCTAGGCGGGATAAAATATATGACGGGATTGCCCGATATTGTAATAATCATTGATCAGCAAGAAGAATATACGGCCCTTCGAGAATGTATCACTTTGGGGATTCCAACGATTTGTTTAATTGATACAAATTGTGACCCGGATCTGGCAGATATTCCGATTCCTGCAAATGATGATGCTATAGCTTCAATCCGATTAATTCTTAACAAATTAGTATTTGCAATTTGTGAAGGCCGTTCTAGCTATATACGAGATCCCTGATTAATAATAAGATAAAAAATATTAGATAAATAAATTGTTTTGTGAAACCAATACAATAAAGTTATGGAATCGGTTACTATTCCTGAATTGCGCAAAAGAGATCAAAATAACTGGGAATAGTATGGAATTAGCTCGTGTCCAAAAAATAGACAATTCAAGTGGGCAAGTTGAAAAAACGAAGGTTGAATCAAAATAATTTCTTTAAAAGTTTTCTTTCAGAGGGCAATATGAATGTTGTATCATGTTCCATCAGCACATTAAAGGGGTTATATGATCTATCCGGTGTGGAAGTCGGCCAGCATTTCTATTGGAAAATAGGGGGTTTCCAAGTCCATGGCCAAGTACTTATAACTTCTTGGGTTGTAATTGCTATTTTATTAGGCTCGGCCATTGTAGCTGTTCGGAATCCACAAACCATTCCGACCGATGGTCAGAATTTCTTTGAATATGTCCTTGAATTCATTCGAGACGTGACCAAAACTCAGATTGGAGAAGAATATAGTCCATGGGTTCCTTTTATTGGAACTCTGTTTCTATTTATTTTTGTTTCTAATTGGTCAGGGGCGCTTTTACCTTGGAAAATCATAGAGTTACCTCATGGGGAGTTAGCTGCACCTACGAATGATATAAATACTACCGTTGCTTTAGCTTTACTTACGTCAATAGCATATTTTTATGCGGGACTTAGCAAAAAAGGCTTAAGTTATTTTGGTAAATATATTCAACCAACTCCAATTCTTTTACCCATTAACATTTTAGAAGATTTTACAAAACCCTTATCACTTAGCTTTCGACTTTTCGGAAATATATTAGCGGATGAATTAGTAGTTGTTGTTCTTGTTTCTTTAGTACCTTCAGTGGTTCCTATACCTGTCATGTTCCTTGGATTATTTACAAGTGGTATTCAAGCTCTTATTTTTTCAACTTTAGCTGCTGCTTATATAGGCGAATCCATGGAGGGGCATCATTGATTGACTAATTTTATAAATCTTTTTTCTAGCGTAGTGCAAGGCATGCTCAAGATAATTTACTTTGTGAACACAGAAATAGATAAAAAGGTTTATTTATAGATTTAGAGAAAGAGTAAAAAAAAAAGGGGGGGAAGAGATCTAAAAGATCTTTTTCCTAAAATTCGTTTGGTTCCTTTATGTCTCCTTCCGTATTTTCTTTATATTTTTTTGCTTGGTTTCTTCATTCAATTCCAATTTTAGGAGTCCAAATCTGACTACTCATTTTTTATTTGTTTAAATAAATGTGCAATTTTTAATTAATAAATAAATAAATGAAGGAGTTTAAGATTATAGCTCGATTTCCATTTCAGTCAAGTTTCATCAATTCAACCATTGACCAAAAGAAAATCTTACTAAATAAAATAAATCACATTAACTTAGATCAACCAACCAAACCAAAAAGAGCTCTATATCTATGGAATGATTCAGACTAATGAATTTATCTCTTTAGAGTGATTGTATCCATCTATGTAGGATAATGATAAAGAAAAGGAAGTGAAGCGTTTACAATTTTCAAATTGAATTGAAGATACGAATAGAATAGTTGGTTTACGTTATGCAAGAAAGACATGTATATGTAATAGTAAGCATTAACTAATTATGTATGAGCTCCAGATATATCTAATATCACTTCCTACTATTAGTAATTTAGATTGGAATTTCAATCCAATATAATCCAATATAGTCTAGTTCTGATAATTCAATATTTATATTTCAATTAGGAGTTCTTAGTTCCTCTTAGTTACTTCGATTGAATGAAAATATTAATATTATCGATGGAATAATTAAGGAATAATTAAGTCAGAATTTCTATTTATTGGTTGATTGTATCATTAACCATTTCTATTTCTTTATTTTGGTGCGAGGAATTTCTCATGAATCCATTGATT